CGAAGTATCGCGCATTTCAGATGGTGGTAAAGTGAGACCACAAAAAGAGCTCTTCCGAATGATAAAGAAAAAAATGCTTAGTTTCGTTGGAAAAACCAACGCAAATCTCATATTTACTTTAGAAAGCCGGATAGAGAAAAGGTTGGAGAGAGTGACTTTCTGAAATTATCTTATGTTATGTAAGTAGCTATGTAGTTAGTTAGTCTTTTTTTTTCTAGTAAGCTTCTTCCCTGTGTATTAGTTCCCCTTTTTGCAAAAAAGAAGCCCCAGCTCCCTAAGAGGGACCCTTCTCTGATAAGGAAGTAAACAAAAGAATCTCAATTTTACGACAAATCTGGTCCGATGGCTGTTCTCAACTAACCACAAAGATATAGGGACTCTCTATTTCATCTTTGGTGCCATTGCCGGAGTGATGGGCACATGCTTCTCAGTACTGATTCGTATGGAATTAGCACGACCGGGCGATCAAATTCTTGGTGGGAATCATCAACTTTATAATGTTTTAATAACGGCTCACGCTTTTTTAATGATCTTTTTTATGGTTATGCCGGCGATGATAGGTGGATCTGGTAATTGGTCTGTTCCGATTCTGATAGGTGCGCCTGACATGGCATTTCCACGATTAAATAATATTTCATTCTGGTTGTTGCCACCAAGTCTCTTGCTCCTATTAAGCCCAGCCTTAGTAGAAGTGGGTAGCGGCACTGGGTGGACGGTCTATCCGCCCTTAAGTGGTATTACCAGCCATTCTGGAGGAGCAGTTGATTCAGCAATTTCTAGTCCTCATCTATCTGGTGTTTCATCCATTTTAGGTTCTATCAATTTTATAACAACTATCTCCAACATGCGTGGACCTGGAATGACTATGCATAGATCACCCCTATTTGTGTGGTCCGTTCTAGTGACAGCATTCCCACTTTTATTATCACTTCCGGTACTGGCAGGGGCAATTACCATGTTATTAACCGATCGAAACTTTAATACAACCTTTTCTGATCCCGCTGGAGGGGGAGACCCCATATTATACCAGCATCTCTTTCGGTTCTTCGGCCATCCAGAGGTGTATATTCCCATTCTGCCTGGATCCGGTATCATAAGTCATATCGTTTCTACTTTTTCGGGAAAACCGGTCTTCGGGTATCTAGGCATGGTTTATGCCATGATCAGTATAGGTGTTCTTGGATTTCTTGTTTGGGCTCATCATATGTTTACTGTGGGCTTAGACGTTGATACCCGTGCCTACTTCACCGCGGCTACCATGATCATAGCTGTCCCCACTGGAATCAAAATCTTTAGTTGGATCGCTACCATGTGGGGAGGTTCGATACAATACAAAACACCCATGTTATTTGCTGTAGGGTTCATCTTTTTGTTCACCATAGGAGGACTCACTGGAATAGTTCCGGCAAATTCTGGGCTAGACATTGCTCTACATGATACTTATTATGTGGTTGCACATTTCCATTATGTACTTTCTATGGGAGCCGTTTTTGCTTTATTTGCAGGATTTCACTATTGGGTAGGTAAAATCTTTGGTCGGACATATCCTGAAACTTTAGGTCAAATCCATTTTTGGATCACTTTTTTCGGGGTGAATCCGACCTTCTTTCCCATGCATTTCTTAGGGCTTTCGGGTATGCCACGTCGCATTCCAGATTATCCAGATGCTTACGCTGGATGGAATGCCCTTAGCAGTTCTGGCTCTTATATATCCGTAGTTGGGATTTGTCGTTTCTTCGTGGTCGTAACAATCACTTCAAGCAGTGGAAACAACAAAAGATGCGCTCCAAGTCCTTGGGCTGTTGAACAGAATCCAAACACACCGGAATGGATGATACAAAGTCCTCCAGCCTTTCATACTTTTGGAGAACTTCCTGCTATCAAGGAGACGAAAGGCAAGGCATCTTCAACAAAAAAGGAGGCTCTGCTAGTACTACGAGGAAGTCTAGCAAGACTTTTCAGAGTCCTAGCAGTGTTTCTACCCCTTTATTATTTTTGTGGGGGGGTTGAAATTGGCTATGCTACGGATTCTGGATCTTCGGGTTCTTGGATAGATTCTTTGAAGTTACCTTCAATGACTCAGTCAGAGGAGGAACTTTTAGACTCTATTCCAGGACCTTCGCATTCTGGTTCCATGGATCTTCCCGATCCGCAACATGGGGTTGACCCTGCTCCACAACATGGGGTTGACCCTGCTCCACAACCCGGACCTTCGGTTCAAGAGGTGAATACAGTAAAATCAGATGTCCGTACATTCCTCGCGACGTTTTGCAGTAATTCACCTCGGTCCGATTTCGTCGACCGAGTGCACGCATCTCTAAATATAGAAACCGCGAGTCCTGAAAAAATTCAGAAAATAAGAGAGACTCTAGAAAATCTAAATAGACCGGCGGTTCGGGACAGTTTACCTACTGCCAAAAAAGCAGGGGATACACTGATTCAAATAATCAAATATTGGGAGGAGGTGCGGAGACGCTAGGTTGGTTCGGAGGGAGTGAGAGGGGCAAGGGAAAAGGGTGGGTGGCCTTTTATCTGTAAGAGAGGTTGTATAAGGGACTGATCCGTCCCCCGGCTGGCATCCGATTCTGCCCGCGGACTAGGCCTTATAGAATGGATTTAGTGGCTGAACCGCGTTACTCGTGATGGAATAGAGGTAATTCGCCGGGTCTGTCTTTTGCCTGGAGATGTGGGTTCGACTCCCGCTCACGACCATTCTTAAGAGTTTGTGCTCGACTGGCCAATCAAGTAAATCAACCGAAGAACGGGACTCTAGATAGTTCAACCAAATCTATCATTTGTCAGCTATATGAGATAACCTTTTCTCATTTTTAAAGAGCGGGCTAAAAAGAAATTCACTGATTTCACAGCTATATGAAATGAACTTTTTCACTTTGCATCTCCGTCGTATGAAGGGAAATCCCAATCACAGATTTTTCATCTATATGCGCATGCAAAATGAAACTTTAGATCGTAGGCTTATGAAGGGAAATTGATGTTTAATGAAAAATCCCAGGTTTCTATAATCTGGCAGAACAGCTGGGAATAGACTTCCTAGCCCGGGGAAGGTAAAGAAAGCAGTATCGAAGCCGGCCACTGACTTAGAGAACAGGTCTCCCCCTTTTCGAGTGAAGAAAGGAGTCGGTGCACTTCGGCATAAGCCTGACTATTCATCTAACTCTGTTAGCAGGGAAAAGAACAGTCCACGCATGAGCAAGTATTAAACTCTAACGGAACCCGGGGGTTAGTAAAGATAGTTTACATCCCCTGCCCACGAAGTACGAAGTGAGGGAGGTGTGCTTTCGTGCTTTGAACTAACCTTTACGCACTGAAAGCTCACGAAGGGACTACTTCCTTTCGATTTGAGGACTTTGATTGAATGAGATTCTAGATATCAAAACAGGAAGTTGCTATTTGAACTCGAAGCAACTGACCTTAATTCCCCCCTGGTCTCTATCCTTAAGGAAGTCATGCTTTTGCCCTTTTGAGTGAGTCCTTTAGTAGTATGCCGGAACTCTTTCTCTTAAGGCGCAGAGCGAACTGTCGGACTAGGAGCTGCGTTGTTTCATAAGAAGTTCCCCGAGGCAGAGTCACTCGGTCTAGTATCTATAACCTCTAAGTCCCAATAGACTGAAATTAATACTTATACCCATAGTTGCAAAGCAAGAACTCAACCAGGCTATAACCCGTGTTATATGCTTCTTTTTGAGCCATAGCAAGAAAAACTAAATAGCTAAGTTGCTTAGTGGAAGGCTGCCTTATCGAGATAGAGTCAGACTCTACCAACAGAGACCGTGACCTTATCGCAGGTGAAAGCGCCCTTTCACGAAGGTTACATTCAGAGTCTTTCGGTACTGGCACACACACAAGGTGATCATAGGGGCCCTTCTCAGCTCGGGCAAAGAGAAGCCAGCAACAAGACTACTTCTTCAACTAGCTCTAGCTCTTCAACAACTTCAACAGATACGACTACTTCAAAGCCTTTCCCTTATGGTCAAGCTCTTTCCCTACACTTCCAAAAGGAACAAACATAGGGCTAATTGCTCTTACTTGGTATTGGTGATTGGGTCGACGACAGTGTAGAAGATAGGAGAGCCCTTCCCGGAAGATGCTTTCTCGCTCGTCTTTCTTTTCCTTTAACGCGTAACTTGCGCTACACTATTTTTTTTTCCTCCCAGGCTGTGCTTTTGCGTTCTTGCCGCATTCTGAGAACTACTAGCGATAATATACGCCCAGTGTCGCCGGGGGATTCTGTCCTTCTCCGCTTACTAACTGAGTTTCTTCCAACAAAGTTAGAATCTCACTCCGCCTTCGCCGGGGCTAGCTGCGTGGCTTCAACCCGTTCGCTCTCAGAATCATGCAAGAAAGCAAAGCTAGGAAGCCGTAAAATAAAGCAAGATTGCTTTACTACGAGAACAGGAGCAGGGCTTGAACCTGCAGTTTCCCATTTCCTGTTTCTAACAAACGGGATAAGTGAATGGCTAGATAAGCATATAGCTAGTCTTGTCGTAGCTATCGTCTTATATAAGCAATTCTAGTTGCCGTAGGTGGTTGCAATTCTTGTATAAGCTATCTGCTATAAGTAAGTCAAAAAAGAGCTGTAGATAAGCTTCTATCGTTCGTATACTCACTTGCTTTCTTATATAAGATATTTCTTATGCACCGTAGGTCTTATAGAAAGAGCTGTGCAAGAGATATAGTCTAGTAGCAAGTATATGCTTATACAGCTATACAGTATAGTAGCAAGTATTGCAAAGTATAAAGAGAATACCTTCTTAGATGTCCTTTAATCTATGCCATGAAACCCTAATGGTGCTTCTCGGCAGTAGGTAAACAGCCTTCTCTATTCCTCCTTACCAACTACCTAATACTGCACAGGCTCATCAAACAGCGCTACCTGTCCCCTTTCTATGTACCCAGTCTACGAACCGGGCCTCGCCTAATAGGCCTTCCATGCCCTGAAAACACCGATGCAGCATGGTTTCATAGTGTAGGATGGCTCTTACCGGAACTTCTTCACTCAATTATCAAGATTAAAGCTACTTTCTGCTTTTGCTCGCCGATGGCTGCGCCTTTTCTCTTTCTACATCCCCGAGACCAGGACTATTCTGATCGAAGCTATAGGCATCTAATCCATTCGGGGAAAGAGGAAAGGAAAGAAGAGCTTTTTCTCTCATATTCACTAGGAGATAGGTAAAGAAAGAAGAAGTTACCTCACCTTCGATACGCTACCACTCACATAGTGTGTATGGATTTCAAGCAGGAACTGGAACTGCAAAGGAGTGAATTCTTTGGAACGTAGGAGTTGAATGGTATACAGGACTATCAGCCCAAAGGAAAGCAATGAAACTTCTTCCTAAGCCCCTGTTGTCATGGTAGCCTTTAGAGTAGTTGCTTGCCCAAAGCCGTTATGCTTTCATACTGGTCACCTAACTCATGTTTAGGCACTCCCCCTACTAATAGGAATGTGACTGTCCTCTATCCCTAGTTGTAACTGACCTTTCCCGAGAAGAAGAGGATACTAAGGGATATAGCTAGTAAATGGAACTCCAACTCCCTCGCTCCTAACTCAACTATGCCCAGATAATCTACTAAAGAACTTCATTCGTTGGCCGAAGCCGGCTCACTTTATTCTGAAACTCCTCTTTCTATACTTAATCAGAAGAACTAGAACTCTTTTCTTTACACTTTGTCCTAGAAGCCCGGGACTAGCAACCAATAGGAGAAGAGGACCCTAGCAACAATAGCAAGAGCAGCAAGAGCAGCCCTGCCTGCGAGTAGAAGAACAAGGATACTAGCATCCGTAGAAGGAGCAGGGTACATTTCCAATTCATTCTTTCGGGCTTCTCGTCATGTTGATCCTCTTTCAAGAGTCTGTAACTAGCATGTGTTGATTCTAAATACATAGTACCCCTTTTCGTTTCATATAGCTGCAAAAGCTACCTTTTTGATTTCCCCTAGGGATAAGCTTTCAAAACAGTCTACTTTTCTCGTTTTATATAGCTGCAAAAGTTACTCAAGCCATTTCCCTAGCGGGAAGCTAGAACTTGAATTCTTTTTTTCGTTTTCCCGGTATTTTAGGCAGCAAGCCATTTTCCGCCCGTAGATGCTATAACTTGAACTCTTGTTTTCGTTTTCCCGTGTTTTTGGCTTGTTTTTGAGCCATAGATAATCACTCTCTTTCCTGGTACTCCTGGTTGAAAGCATACCTTTGATAGAACTCCAATACTTATTGTCATCCAGTTCAAGCTAATGAGTTCTTTCCATACTAGGCGTTTATGCTTTCTTGCCATCCGCTGTTGCCAAGCGACTTGCCGCTTAGGTTTCAGTTGATGTGCTTTCAGCAAGTAGGCGACGCGAATCTATGCTTTCTATGTTCAATCGGATACCAATTGAATTGCTTGGATGCGTTTGAAAGCCTCGAGATTACTTGCAGAAAAAAGCTTTCTAGGTTTGTCTTGTGTCTCCGTAGCAAATGGTCCATTTTTTGATGGGCGAACGACGGGAATTGAACCCGCGCATGGTGGATTCACAATCCACTGCCTTGATCCACTTGGCTACATCCGCCCCTACCCACGCACAGGTTTAAGTCTTTATCTACGATCAGATCCTTTCTGAACTCCCGCTATCAATATCAAAGAGAAGCTTTTTCCTATACTATAGTTGCAAGTCTATTGTTGTGTTTCGGAATTAGGGGAAACAAAGCTTCAACAAGTAGAAGCTTCCTGACAAAGCTTCAAAGAGGTTGGGCTGTTCACTTCATTGATTTGACTTCACTTTACTTAAGATTAAAGAGAGGGGCCGGGCGGGCAGTGAAGGCCCATTTAGTAGACAGCGAGCAAGCAGCAAGCACCTACTCCGATCAAAATGAAAAGCAGCAAGCGGAACTTGAAGAAGCGAGCCTCTATCAGAGAAAGCCGTTGCTCTAATGCCTCGTTACGTCGTATACTTCACTCGCTCGTTAGCGCCCTTCCTTCAGCCGGCTTCGCCCTATCTATTCATCTCTTTTTTCAAATGGATATTTAGGGATCTCTCTTGTTCATAGATCTTGAAACCAGATAAATATCCATTTCTCAATAGATCTTTCTATCGATAGAAAGATATAGATCTCTATATGGATATATCCCCATATCTAAATATGGAAGAACCTACACTGAAAGGGTGTAACCAACGGAAGGTTCTCACCCTGTCCACGACATTGTTCTCCGACGATGTCCCCTGGGCGAAAGGGGCCACCATTCTATTTCTTTCTTCAATCGTTCCGATCAGGACAAGTGGGTTGGTTCGTTTCCTGTTCCAATCTACACAATTTTATGTCTTCGTTCGTGATCATGTTTTGGGCGAAAGGTAGTTTGTAGAGGAGCGGCTGTGAAACGGCGATTCCCCCCTTTCCATTGAAGTAGGGAGGGCCTCCTTCCCCACCATTCCGGCCTATTATTGATAGGGATTTTACCGATGCTGAAGGTAGCTTGCTTACCAAGCCCCCCACTTGAGAAGCTAGTCGCTAGAAAGAAGCGCGAAGCTGTCTACGAAGCTTTGCTTCTCCCCCTGTAGTCGTAATACGCGGCTCGTCGCTACTTTGATTCAAAACAAAAGGTAACCGGGGGTTCCCGACTTTATCCGGTTTCCGCAACCGTCACCATTTGTCATTCCGATTACTTCATCCATAAACCTTATTTTATTAAATAAAAAAAGAGCGGTACGCTCTAAAAAAAGTAAAGGATAAGCTTGCATTCTAGAAGCGGTAGCTTCCCGCCTCCTTCATTCCTACTGTCTCCTTCGGTGAGAAGTTCCCTTCCCTTTTTTAAAATGCCTGATTGGTCTGCTCAGCAAACGTACAAAGTGGACCGCAGTTTGGCTGACCCTCTTCTTCTCATTCGGGTTGGGTTGACCCAGAAGTACAGTAAAAAGGAATGGAACCACTGGAGAGTCGTCTGAAGTTCACACACACTTTGGGCAAAGACGACTGACCTTGGAAGCGGAACACGAACCTATTTCCGCTATTCCGGGTTCTTATTGAGCGTAGCGAAATCATATGATAAAGTCAGTGAAGTTTCTAGGGTGTTCTACCTTTGCGTAGTCTCGGTCCACAGTGGAAGGCTCCGCACCTGAGCCTCGTTAGACTCAGCGGAAGTGTAAGGTGTAAGTGAAGAGAATAGAAGAGATGAAGTCCGTCCCTTAGCCTAGTCTATATCCACAGCTGACGCAACTCCGTACCGACGTCTCACTACTACTTAATTAATTATTAATTAACGGCAAAACTATTTCATAACCTGAGCTTTCCTTAACCAGCTGACCTTACTTCGTAACCTTAGCCCCTTTCTTTATAGTTCGACTAAGTGACTTCGTAACCTCAACATACTTTTTTCTTACTGTAGCATAGGCCTTCGCCACTTCAAACGGGCGCTTCGCCCCCCTGTTTTTATTATAAAGAGCGGGGCCTTACTTATTCGCTTATTCGGGGGGGGGGGTGAAAAAAAGGATCCGCGGGCTTTATGATCGGAGAAAGAGAGGGGGCGTGGTTGGTGTGTCACTGGGTCGGTGGGGGAACCCGTAGGAAAGGGGGACGACCCGCCGAATTCACATCAGAAATCGCCAACATGAACACAAACGAAATCTTTAATTGCGTATAGAAACAAAACGAACCACTTCTATTCTCGGAGCTGAGAGAATGGCTTTTTGGTCCCTTTCGTCCAGTGGTTAGGACATCGTCTTTTCATGTCGAAGACACGGGTTCGATTCCCGTAAGGGATAGGTACTCATTCCCGGCCGCTTTCAGTTAGTGTTCATTGCTGAGTGATCGCCCGCTATCTGGCTTGAAAGGGTGGTCCGGAAGCTTCCTCTCTCCCAGCAAGCAAGACGAGATCACCACTTCTCTCAGTAATGGACTTCCTTGAATTATTCCTTAGCCTTAGATGTCCTTTCATAGATTCTCGAACCTCCGACAGACATAATCTCCATGCATGCGTTCTTTCTCTCCTCCCCTCAGCCATACATCTCTTTTGTTCCCCCTTTTTTTTTCCTTTTTTGTTAGGCATTGAACCCCACCTTAGGTGCTGAGTGCTGTCCTCCCCTCCCTAAGACCTAAAAAGAGTTCCGTCTATGGAGCCTAAAGCTTCAACCATGGCAGTAAGTAGTAAGCTGGCGCCTAGTCTCTCGCCCAGCCTTCGCCTTCTTCAGTGGCCAAGTTGAAGCGTTCAACGGTTCTTCGGCCTACCACCTCAAGGTTGAGCTTGTTCAATTGAAGCTAATGCTATGCCGCCCTTCCCTTGTTCAAGATAAAGCGAGGACTTTCTTTTAGCTACCGGACCAAACAAAAAAAAGAGATTAGCCTCTTGATACTTTAGTGACCTATCTTTACTGGGTTTTTCGACATGAGGGACTGGAGAAAGAGAAAAAGAGCACGAGATAGATGAGATTGACTAGTTGGCTATCGGCAACTTACTGGCTCATCACTCCTCTCTGCTACCTCATGTTACCTGATGCCTAGCTCTAGAGATATCCTGATCTTACTACCAAAGGAATATCCAAACTTAACAGACTGGCTCTTTTCCTACTTATTTTCTTTATCATTCTTTTTTATATAAAAAAAAGAAAGAAATCGCCTTTCTTTGATCTAATCTATTAGTGCGTTCTTTTATCTTAGCGTTAGTTGGTATGCTTCTCAGAGTACAATCTTTTTCGATCTTAGAGGGACTAGGGCAGCTTCTGCTATCTTTTATTCCATTTTTAGTAAAGATTCCATGCTCCTACAGTTGAACCAATAAGGAGATGCAGCTGGTGAAATGGATCAAAGAAGAACGGAAGGCCTCCTTTCCAAGCTCTGCTCCAATCCGATCTACCACGGCTCCTTTTATACTAATAAAAGAGGGCTTAACGGCGCCTAGCCTATGGAGTGTCAACCCGATCCTAATCCTAAATCCTAAATCCTAGGGGTTGACCAGTTCTTCTCTTTTAACTAAGACCCTTTTATTAAAAGAAAAGTGCGTCAGAAGGAGCTCCGGAGCCTGAGGTTTTATCGACTTCTTTATTCTATTGTGGCAGAGAGTTTTAGAAGATTCTCCATCTTAGCAAAGATTGTCCTCATTATCCAGGACAGCTTAACCAAGGAGTTCTGTGTAGGAGCATACCTGTGTAAGGCGGAGAACTGTTGTTCATTGGAGCGCCGGAGTGCGGGGGTTGTTAACCGAAGCTTGGGTGATCGCCTTCGCTGCCTTGTTGGTGATCATATTGCTAACTGGTACCAAGTCCTTCCTATGGCGGAATTCGCTTATAATAGTTCAGTAAGTCGAACTACAGGTCGCAGCCCCTGTTCCCTTTCCAGATTTTGACCTCTTTCTGAAGGAAAAAGGGACAGCCCTAACACTTTCCTTCAGATGGAGGAACAACATACTTATATCGAGAAGGCAGACCAAATTTCATATTTATGGGGCTTTTTTATCTCCCTCATTCTCATGAGACAGAGACGGCATAGGGGTGAGACGCACGCCCATCCCCACCCAAACTCAAATTTCATAGGTACTTTCATTCCCTTATGAATCTGAATAATATGATAAAGTTAAAAAAATTCCTTATTTTTATAAAAAAGCGTATAAAACAACAGCAGCGACAAAATACCAAAAGAATGGATGGCCTACTAATAAGAAAATAAAAAAAACCTTTCAAGGATTCAATTGGGAAGTTATCTCTACCTTTCAGCAACTGAACGGGAAGTGGTTTAGGAAAGGACTTTAGAATCGGATGCGCTCGCCCGGCGAGAAAGGCCCAGCCACTAAGAGAACTCAAAGGTCCAAAAAGAGTTCAACAGCTAAGGATAAAGCCACAAAGAGAGAGAATAGTCCCACAACTAAGAAAGAGATAGAGAATAATGAGAGTGAACCCGCTCTTGGGCTATTCCATTCGGATAAGGTTCCCGAGGATATAAAGTGGCTAACTCATCGCATGGATGACATGTTGCATAGGCGCTATTCCTATATGGTTCCGGAATCAAGATATTGGTTTTCATGGACAAGTTGTTCAAGGCTCTAAAGAGGAAAAAGAATAAGTTCTGGAATGATGATCAAAATGTGGGAGAGACTGACTCCCAATAAGTCTTTGAAATGCTTATGAAAATAGGTATGAATAAGGATGCTTTCACTGATCCAGATCTGCTGTTCCGCCTACAAAAAGGGATAGAGGAAAAAAGCGATAATATTATGACCTCACTTAATTCTGAGCTTGTCCAAGCCTGCCCAGTATCTAATGTACCCCCGCAGAAGCAGCTTCGCCTTCAGACATGTCTAAAGTGCTGAAATCTAAAGATGCAAGGAAAGTCAAACCAAGAAAGGGATTCAAAAATAAAATAATAAGTACAACACACTCTAAGTGTAACGATATAATCCACCTGCTAATACGCGAGGATCAACCAAATTGTCGAGATTATCTGAGAAATCGGTTATGCCGGCGATGAAGGTAGTTTACTTACTTAGTGTTATATGCTAAGGAACCATCCTTGAGAAAGGTTTCGGTACATATACTATAGAAGCAATAATTGTTCATGTCCTAAGCCTAATATATAATATATATAATAATAATCTAAACCCCTATATCCGCGGGGCGGCCCTTGTTGATCAACCAGAGCGCCATATGCGCGCGCATGCAGAAATCTATATGAAAAGACAAAGCCCTTCAACTGAGACTGAAGAAAGCATTTCAACTGAGACTTCGTCTAAATTAACTGACACTGTAACTTCGTTTAAATTAGGTAGCTTAATAATGCAATTCATGCTTGACAGAAATTTGATATAATTTTGTATAGATACAGAAGAATCAAAAGTAAAGAGGCAGGTTTTATAGCGAAACGCCCACATTCGTACATTGCAACGTTGGATCTGAAACTGCTTCCTATCAAGCTAAACCTACCTATGGTAACACCACCGGTGGATTGGCAGCCATCTGGTAAGAAAGCAAAGTATATATCCGATTTAAGGGGTGGTTATTTAAGCACTCCAACATCGGAACTTTCTATTAGTAACTGTTAACGTCATGTAACAAGGCACAGTTTTACATAGAGTTATCTTCTAACAAAATAAAGGATATGTGTAATATAATGAACAAACTTCAAAGTCCGCCTTTCAAAATCAACAGCGATTTCCTGCGCATGATCATGGATCCAGAGTATGAGGATAAATTCACGCGTGAAGGTCTTTTTCTTCCACGGTTTATAGATCGATTTGATATCAATTCTATAAAATAAAAAAGGATCTCCGGAATCTACACTCTAAGGATGAGGATATCCAAGAGATAATCAGCTATAGCGAATTGTTATCATTTTTAGCTAAACTCATACAGCAACGCAGTTTTTAAGGTTTCATACTTAGACTTGCAAAAGCATATGATGGCTATAATATAGATTTTCCAACATTTCTAGACTTTAGAGGTAGAGTCTACCGCAGTGGTATCTTTCATTTTCACCAATGTGGTTTTGCTCGAAGCCTAATTCTCTTTGGTGGTGAAATAGAACAATGTTCTGATAGGTACAAGCTTCAAGATAAATTGAGGATTCCCGCCGCTTTCTTTTCTTTGCTGATTCCTATCAATTAAATTTGCCATGTTGCACTAAGTTACTTACGGATGTATGCATGCGGTCCGGGAACACTTTGGGGTGAACACCCATCCGAACAAGTAGGGTCAATAGTTCAGCATTTAGGCCGTAACATTTAGCAACAAAAAAATCTTTCACCCAAGAAGTGCTCTCCGAACCAAGCTAGATAGTCTCCTATCACTAGGCTCACCAACCAACCTGGACTTTCCATTCTTATTATTCCTACCGGATAGGATATCAAAACCATAAGGCTTGTTTCCAGCCATGAGTTCCCCTATGACATAAGCGCTCTTAGGCGGGCTGGGCCATTCCATTAAATCTTTGAGAAGGGGCCAAATCTCGTATTTGATGGTCGGCGTGGCGATAGGCTTCGCTTCTACGACTGCCTTCCCGGCCGTTGCAAACACTGAGCGAGAACGGTAAGGGGTGCACAAACAATGTCGTTGCGCGGGAGAGCTGATTCGCCAAGCTGGGGCAAACAAAGCCGCCCGGCCCTACCGGATTAGGCCGGATTAGGAAAGCGAGGGCCTTTACTTTGAAACTTCGAAAGGAGACCGGGGAAAGAAAGAGCTATGCTATTGACCGACCCTTTTTTATAATTTATAATTTTGTTTGAAGCAGGCCAAATATAAAATGAAATGCAGAAATAGGGGAAGGGTTCTAAACCTTTTTTGGGTTTAAGGGCTGCTCGCCCTACCGAAGTACCAAATGCCTTACACCTCCCTATTACACGGCCTAAAAAAGGGCTTAGATTCTAAGGGCGCTACTTGATGAAAGCCTTTTTGAAGGGCCAGTAGTTGTACTGTGGGTAGGGCTTTCGTTCTTATCGCTCCGGGTTCCGATCTATATGACCTCCGGGCGGCACAAAGTACACCTCTTCCGTATAAGTAGGTAGTAACTTTTAAGAGTCTGTTCAAGGGGGGAGCCCCCTTATCTATCAATGGAAAGATCTCCATGCGTGGCGTGATAAGGAATCCTAGAAAAGCTCGATGGAGACTCCCTTTACGGTCCCACGAAGATCTCTACGTACTTGTCCTGGACTGGACAAGTGAGATCTTCCGGTCTGCGTGCGCGGGAGCAGCTCAAACAAAGAAGAGTCTGGTCTGGTCTGAATTCAGGCACGCCCCGCCCGTCTGCTGCTAGGTCCGGGAATGGCGCCAGGCGAGGGCGCCGCTATGCCCCGCTGCTCCGCCGCGGCCGGCCCCCGGACTATGCAAAAGAATCGAGGCCGGGGGTCTCGTCCACAGTGGTCCCCCCCGCCTTTGGTGATTGACCGAACAAACAAATAGGCCTAGATCTATGCCCCTTAATGAATCGAATGGTCCTTCGACCTTCGTTTGATTCCGACGGCCGGCATAGATCTCATGAGACCTGCCCACGATTACTACGACAGGGCCCCTGCCCCCTTTCCTTCGCTACTAGGAGAGTAAGCTACTTCTATTAGCGCCGGACCTTGAGTCGAATTGATCGTGTCATGTGCAACGTCCATCAATGATGGTTCATTAATGTCTATTGATTTAGACTCCTTCCCCCTTCTCAACTACGAAAAAGATCGAGAGGGGCCCGAAAGCCCCCAAACCAAAAACGGAAACGGAAGCCTTTTGATTTACTCCCCATTCTATCTGAAAGAAATAAAGCTCGCCCTCAAGCCCTGGGCCGGTCGGCCGGGTCTTTCCCTGTTGTTCTGTTCCCGCCACGAGAAAGACGCACGGAAAGAGGTATGCCCAGCGCGCGGAGGATCCGTTGAGAGTTTGTCTCGGTAAGGAACTGTACGATCTTTTCCCCTATTGTTTGTATTGAAAAAAAAAAAGAGGTCAGTGCTACGGCCCCCTATTGTTGGATCCAATATTGACCGGGGACGAGCCCCGACTTCCATAGGTCCTTGGTTTTAAGAAAAGAGGAGCGGGGCCAATTTCTCGTACTTGCTCAGTGTGCCCCCTTTCGTCGAGTGCCCCGCCCGGTTCACTGGGCTGTTGGCCTACCAAGCACTTGCCCGCTGCTCCTGCCGCCCGCTTGGCGGGCGGAGCGCTCGTTATCCTTACTTTTCTCTCTGCCGGGGCCCCCCCCATTGCTCTAGCCATAAGCTATGGCAGCTCCAGCTCGCAACCACAGGGGCCCGCCCCGCGAGGCCAGAGTGGGCTCAGCGGCCAGCCTCCATTCGAATTATGTTAGGGGGTCTTTCGTTTTTGCCAGATCTAGAGAGATACTACAAGTCCTCCGTCCCAGATTCCACCGCCGCGGCCATCTGGTTCACCGGTACTACCAAAAAGTCTCATGCTTACGTTACTGTTACTGATGGTTTTATTATCTTGTGGACCACGAAGACCCCAGTCGTGCTTCTGGTTTCCATTCCCATCATAATCATATTGATGATCAATCTCCTCGTGCTCTGCCATAAGAACTTGGAGTCCGTATCATGGTGAAGATAAGGTAACGCCGTGATTCTTGCTCAAAAAAAGACCGAACGCGTTCGAGTTATTGGCTCGTCCGACCCGGCAGCATTCATGAGTCGCTCGTTCAACTGTCCCTCGGAGACACGGTCGAGAAGTACCATGCATGGTTGCCCCCCGTCCTTTCTTTCTCTCGGTCTCACCCAGCAAGATACGGCCCCGCCAAAAACGTGAGCGCCCCTGCGCGAGCCTTATTTTATTAGTTTAGTAAAGTAAAGCTTTGGCTCCCTAAAGACTAAAGAAATGAATAAAAAGGGGGACTTCTGCAACGGGCTATGCCATCCAAACCAACTGAGGGAAGTCGCATCCGTCCCATCGCAAGCACCTACAATGTTATGATCGCATTGGTTTACCCTTTTTTCTTTGGTAGTTTAACGGACGGTCGCCCCTCCAACAAGAAAAGGTATAAATATGGAAACTTCTCTGCCATTTGGATCGGAGAATTTATGGAGGAAATCAGGTTTTAAATTCCCAGAAACCGCACGATTATATAGCCAAAGGGAATACGCCGCGCCTAAAATCATCCCAAGCGCTGCTAATGTGGCTACTAAGCTATTTCTTTGGAAAGCTCCTACTAAGATGAGAAATTCCCCGATAAAGCTGCTAGTACCAGGTGAACTCATATTGGCCAAAGTGGAAGAGAAGAAAATGGTAGGGAGATTCGGCATGGTGCTCACTGAACCTCCGTAATATCTAACAAGTCGAGTCTTATGTCGGTCATATAGAACACCAACACATAGAAAAAGGGCTGAGGGAACCAGTCCATGACTTGACATCGGTGGAATGCTACCTCCAATTCCCTGTATGTTCGATAGAGCCAAAGATTCCCCCCCGGGGTACGCCGATTACCCCCCGAACCGTACAAGATAGTTACCACCTATCATACGGCTTTCTAACTTCACTTCTTTTTCTGGTCGTTCCGCTCTGTCGATCGATGGTAGTATAAGAGATCTGTAACCCCCCGAAATTTGTTACATAAAGGTTCCTTGCTTCCTACCCATAGTTAGCAGGTATCTTCCCCGGTCATACTTTAGTATCACATCGTAGACCCCCACCCCGACTCTATCTTTCTTATCAGTGAACCGGAACATAGTGCATAGGTACTCTTCGATGCAGCGGGGACGAGACGACGTGACATACTACGATGACGTACAAAAGTGCTGCCCTTCGGCTCGGTAATATGGAACCTCTCAACAACTCCCGTTCCTTTATGGGGTTCTATCGGGATAGGTAGGCCCAAGCCCTTCCCCTCCATAAGACCCTCTTTATCTTTCTCGAAGGGGAAAGATAAAGAAGAGAAGAAAGGATTCACTTGTTTCTTTCATGTGAACGGCCCTATCTTGTATCGAAAGGCTTTTCGTGCTATACACCACGTTGAGAAAGACCAACCTCCTATGTACCGTACTCTTTTTGTACCTCGAAAGGGAGGTCCTCCTTATGATGCTACGGACGGCTGTCCGAAGTGCGTGCAAGGGGTAAACTCGGACTCGGATAGGATTGTGCGTGCCAGGCCCTTCGGGTGTCATATTTTGGCCGAGTTTATCGTACCTACGGCCCCCGTGTTAGGCGGCCATAATCTTTTTTTACGTTTTACCGCGGTTACGCCAGAAATAAAAGGTTTCACACGAGCTCCCGTTCTGCGGCGTGGTGGCAAGACCTAGGGGATTGGCTACGGGTGTAGATAGGCTTCAATCTGCAGGGGTCATGCAAATACATAGGCCCCTTCCCTTCTCTTTTGGACGAATGTGGTGGTTTAGAAGGCGCTTTCCGATCTACGGTCCCTCGGAGCGAAGGGCTAGGCAGGTAGTATGGGCCCTCTGACTTCCAGCTATGTGCTGTGCGGCTCCCGCGAAGCGAATGAAGGGAAGCTCGAAGAGCTTACGGGAGAGCTTGCGCTTACTCTCAGCCTCTTTGATTGGTAGGCGGGCGGGCTAAGCCCCCTACTTAAGATTCCATTCATAAGGCTAATTTTATGTTGTCGTGACGCTTTGGTTAGGCCGACTACCAATCAAAGAGGCTACTTCTAGCTTCTATAGTGGCCCTTCTACTTTGATGTAGTTTTAGTTTGTATTGGTACTGAATGGACACATATCAAACAAAGGCGAGCAGTATAAGCCCTTCTCCGGCCTGGAAAAAGCAGTGAACTCTAGAAGCTAGGGCTTTGTTCACCTTTGGGCACGAACACTATTCCGTTCTCAACGGAAACCCGCCTTAGAGATTGAACGTCGACTTATCTTATTGCCGTTCAATCTAAGACAGCGCTGATAGCTTGTAATGAACAGCCCCCTTATGAAACGAAACAGCAGCCTTTGGTACTGTACTTAAGTAGTTAGTTAAGGTTTGGAATCCTTGCAACTATGATAGAAAGCCGTTTGCTTGTTGCCAAACCCTTCGCCTTTTTTTTATCAAAGTAGGTCGCGACTGTTGTATTTTAGTCGGTCGGGGGAAGCTACCGCTTCTACGACAGCTC